AGGAAGAAAATGAGGAAAAATCGACGGAAGATAATGAAATTCGTTCAAGAAAAGCCAAACGTGTGATAATTTATACTGATAATGAGAATAATACCAATTATATTACTAATAAGTATAATAATATTGATAGTGATCAAACAGAAGAGGTGGCTTTGATACGCTACCCGCAACAATCGGATTTTCGTAGGGATATAATAAAAGGATCCATGCGTACTCAAAGACGTAAAACAGTTACTTGGCAAATGTTTCAAGCAAATGCGCATTCCCCGCTTTTTTTGGATCGAATAGACAAAACATTTTTTTTTTCTTCTTTTGATATCTCTGAAATGATGAATCTCATTTTTAGGAATTCGGTCGAGAGAGAACCGGAATTTAAAATTGGAAATTTTGAGGAGGAAGAGACAAAAGAAAAGAAAAAAAAAAACGAGGAGAAAAAAAAAGAGGAAAATGAACGGATAGCAATTTCAGAAACTTGGGATAACGTTATATTTGCTCAAGTAATAAGAAGTTCAATGTTAGTAACCCAATCTTTTCTTAGAAAATACATTGTATTGCCTTCATTGATAATAGCTAAAAATATTGTCCGTATTTTATTATTCCAATCGCCCGAGTGGTATGAGGATTTGAAGGAATGGGATAGAGAAATACATGTTAAATGCACCTATAATGGTGTTCAATTATCGGAAACAGAATTTCCCAAAAATTGGTTAACAGACGGTATTCAGATAAAGATTCTATTTCCTTTCTTTCTTAAACCTTGGCGAAGATCTAAAATACGATCTCATCATAGAGATCCAATGAAAAAAAAAGGAAAAAAAGAAGATTTTTGTTTTTTAACAATTTTGGGAATGGAAGCAGAAGTTCCTTTTGGTTCTCCCCGAAAACGACCTTCTTTTTTTAAACCTATTTATAAAGAACTCAAAAAAAAAATTAGAAAAGTCAAAGTTCTAAAAGTTTTTAAAGAAAAAAAAAGATGGGTTATCAAAATGGTTCTAGTTATAAAACAAAAAATGAAGGAACTTGAAAAAGTAAACCCCATTTTCTTATTTGAATTGAGGAAGGTAAAAGTATATAAACCGAGTGAAAATGTAAGAGATTCTAAAATAAATAATAAGATTATTCGCGAATCAACCATTCGAATTCGATCCATGAATTGGGCAAATTACTCACTCATAGAAAAAAAAATAAAGGATCTTGCTGATAGGACAGTCACAATCAGGAATCAAATAGAACTAGAACGAATTACAAAAGACAAGAAAAAAATAGTTCTAACTTGTGATGATAAAAAATCGGAATCACAGAAACATATTTTGCAGATATTTAAAAGAAAAAAGATCCGATTTATACGTAAATTAAATTATTTTATGAAATCATTCATTGAAAAAATATACATAGATATATTTCTACGTATGATTACTATTTTTAGGATCAATGCACAACTTTTCCTTGAATCAATAAAAAAAATTATCACAAAATCGATTTACAACGATGAAACAAATCGAGAAGGAATTGATGAAACAGATCAAAATACAATGAACTTTATTTCGACTATAAAAAAATCGTTTTCTAATACTAATATCAGTAATAATAATTCAAATATTTATTATTATTCAAATATTTATTATTATTATAATAATTCCTCCTTGTCCCAAGCATATGTATTTTACAAATTATCACAAACCCAATTACTTAACAAGTATCACTTGAGATCTGTACTTCAATATACCAGAACCCATTCTTTTATTAAGGATAAAATCAAGGATTATTGTATGACACGAGGAATATTTGATTCCAAATCAAAGCAAAAGAAAATTTATAAGTCTGGAAAAAATGAATGGGAAAACTGGTTAAAGGGCCATTATCAATACAATTTATCTCAGACAAAATGGTCTCGATTAGTACCTCAAAAATGGCGAAATAGAATCAACCAACGTTCTATGATTCAAAATAAAAACTCAATTAAATTTGATTCACATAAAAAAGAAAAAGACCAATTAATTCATTACATGAAGCAAAATTACTATGCGATGGCAGTGGATTCATTGACGAGTCAAAAAGAAAAATTTAAAAAACACTACAGATATTATCTTTTATCACATAAATATATGAATTATGGGAATAGGAAGGACTCATATATTTATGAATCAACATTACAAGTAAAAGGAGACCAAGAAATTCCATACAATTTCAATACACTGAAACCCGAATCATTTTATGTATTGGTAAGTATACCTATTAGAAATTATCTAGAAAAGGAATATATTATTGCTACACATAAAAATCTGGATAGAAAATATTTTGATTGTAGAATTCTCCCTATTTGTCTTAGAAAAAATATCGACATTGAGACCTGGACCAATACGCATATCAGCACCAAAATTGAGAAAAATACTAAGACTGAAAACAAAATTATCAAAAAATGGAAAAAAAAGGATATTTTTTCTAAGACAATTCATCAAGGAATTAAACCATCCAATCAAAAAAGTGTTTTTTTTGATTGGATGGGAATGAATCAAGAAAAGGTTTATCGTACCATATCAAATCTAGAACCCTGCTTCCTCCCAGAATTTGTGCCACTCTTTGATGCATATAGGATTAAACCGTGGATCATACCAATCAAGTTTCTTCTTTTTAATTTTTATTTCTATGAAAATATTAGTCAAAATAAAAGCATCAACATAAATCAAAATAAAAAAAAAAATGTTGAAGACAATTACGCGAGATCAGACATTAAAAAAGGTAAAAAGAAAAAACAATCCAAGAAAAAGAAGGAAACAGAACTAAATTTCTTCCTGAAAAAATATTTCCTTTTTCAATTAAGATGGGATGACTCCTTGAATCAAAGAATGATCGATAATATCAAGGTATATTGTCACCTACTTAGACCGATAAATCCAAGTAAAATTGCTATATCCTCGATTCGAAGAGGAGAGATAAATATGAATGGAATGCTAATTCATAAAGATCCAGCTCTTACAGAATTGATAAAAAAAGGAATATTGATTGTCGAACCGATTCGTTTATCTATAAAAAGGGATGGAAAATTTATTATATATCAAACCCTAGGTATTTCATTGATCGATAAAATTAAGCACCAAACTAAGAGAAAATGTATAAAAAAAAGATATGTTGATAAGAATAATTTTGATAAATCCGTTGCAAGACACGGCAATATGCTTGTGAATGGAGACAAAAGTAATTATGATTTCTTTGTTCCTGAAAATATTCTATCTCCTAGACGTCGTAGAGAATTGAGAATTCTAATTTGTTTTAATTCTCGTAATTGGAATTTTGTGGATAGAAATCTAGTATTTTGCAATGAAAGCAACATAAGAAACTCTGGAAAATTTTTGAATGAGGACAAGCATTTTAATACTAATACAGATACAAATAAATTCATTAAATGCAAATTGTTTCTTTGGCCCAATTACCGATTAGAAGATTTAGCTTGTATGAATCGCTATTGGTTTAATACCAATAATGGCAGTCGTTTCAGTATGTCAAGGATATATATGTATCCACGATTCAGAATTTGTTAATAGTATATTTCCTATATATCTGTGATATTTTTCGGTAGATGAAAGCCGAAAGATATACATATACGCTGTATTACATTCTGGTACATGACACGGATTTAATGGCGTATCAACTCAATTGGATCTAGGACGAAATCGGCAGAATCCTTTTAGGTACAAAGAAATCATTCTCTTCCATGAATGTAGAAATGTATTTTCTCTTTCTTTTCTATTCTATCCAAATCAAATTGAAAATTTGATTTGGATAGAAGAATAGAAAAAAATAGGAAAAAATCCAAATTTTTGTGTGTACTAGATTAAAATAACTGGCATAAAGATTATTATTTTTATTTTTCCTGATCGATTCGGTAAAGTAAAATAAATCCATGGGAAAGAAAAAAAGATAGAAAAATTTTTTTATGATCAAAAATTCATTCATCTCAGTTATTTCACAAGAAGAAAAAGAAGAAAACAAGGGTTCTGTTGAATTTCAAGTATTAAGTTTCACCAGTAAGATACGTAGACTTACTTCCCATTTGGAATTGCACAAAAGAGATTTTTTATCCCAAAGAGGTCTACGAATAATTCTGGGAAAACGTCAACGACTCCTGGCTTATTTGTCAAAGAAAAATAGAGTCCGTTATAAGAAATTAATGGATCAGTTGGATATTCGGGAACCAAAAACTCGTTAATTTAATCGTTTGAATTTTTTTTTAATAGTTATTTTATTAGATTTTTCATTTTGATGAACCTCGTTTTGAGGAATTCGTGGAATAATGAATTAAGGAAGAAAAAATATGACTATACCGGCTACAAGAAAAGATCTCATGATAGTCAATATGGGCCCTCACCACCCATCAATGCATGGTGTTCTTCGACTGATCGTTACTCTCGATGGTGAAGATGTTATTGATTGCGAACCCATATTGGGATATTTACACAGAGGAATGGAAAAAATAGCAGAAAACCGAACAATTATACAATATCTTCCTTATGTAACACGTTGGGATTATTTAGCTACTATGTTCACAGAGGCAATAACGGTAAATGCACCAGAACAATTGGAAAATGTTCAAGTACCTCAGAGAGCCAGTTATATCAGAGTAATTATGCTGGAGCTGAGCCGTATAGCTTCTCATTTGTTATGGCTTGGACCTTTTATGGCAGATATCGGTGCACAGACTCCTTTTTTCTATATTTTCAGAGAGAGAGAATTGTTATATGACCTATTCGAAGCCGCCACAGGTATGCGAATGATGCATAATTATTTCCGCATCGGAGGAGTAGCTGCTGATCTACCTCATGGCTGGATAGATAAATGTTTGGATTTCTGCGATTATTCTTTAACAGGAGTTGTTGAATATCAAAAACTTATTACACGGAATCCCATTTTTTTGGAACGAGTTGAAAGAGTGGGCATTATTGGTGGAGAGGAAGCAATAAATTGGGGTTTATCAGGACCAATGTTACGAGCTTCTGGAATCCAATGGGATCTTCGTAAGGTTGATCATTATGAGTGTTACAATGAATTCGATTGGGAAGTCCAATGGCAAAAAGAAGGAGATTCATTAGCTCGTTATTTAGTACGAATAGGTGAAATGGGGGAATCTATAAAAATTATTCAACAGGCTCTAGAAGGAATTCCTGGAGGTCCCTATGAGAATTTAGAAGTCCGACGCTTTGATAGAGCAAAAAATTCCGAATGGAATGATTTTGAATATAGATTTATTAGTAAAAAACCTTCACCCAATTTTGAATTGTCGAAACAAGAACTTTATGTCAGAGTAGAAGCCCCAAAAGGAGAATTAGGAATTTATTTGATAGGGGATAATAGCATTTTCCCCTGGAGATGGAAAATTCGTCCACCCGGTTTCATCAATTTGCAAATTCTTCCTCAGCTAGTTAAAAGAATGAAATTGGCTGATATCATGACGATACTAGGTAGTATAGATATCATTATGGGAGAAGTTGATCGTTGAAATGATAATTGATACGACAGAAGTACAAGCTATCAATTCTTTTTCTACATCGGAATCCATAAAAGAAATCTATGGACTCATATGGATGTTTGTATCCATTTTTACCCTTATATTTGGAATCATAATAGGGGTACTAGTAATTGTGTGGTTAGAAAGAGAAATATCTGCAACGATACAACAACGTATTGGGCCTGAATATGCTGGTCCGTTGGGAATTCTTCAAGCTCTAGCAGATGGGACTAAATTACTTTTTAAGGAGGACCTACTCCCATCTAGAGGAGATATTCGTTTGTTTAGTGTCGGACCGTCTATAGCGGTCATATCAATTCTACTAAGTTATTTAGTAATTCCTTTTGGATACCGCCTTGTTTTAGGTGATCTCAGTATAGGTGTTTTTTTATGGATCGCCATTTCAAGTATCGCCCCTATTGGGCTTCTTATGTCAGGATATGGATCGAATAATAAATATTCTTTTTCAGGTGGTCTACGAGCTGCTGCTCAATCTATTAGTTATGAAATACCATTAACTCTATGTGTGTTATCAATATCTCTACGTGTGATTCGTTGGAACATGAACTTTTACCTCTTTCCTAGAAATAAATAAAGAAAAGAGGTTGAATGTATTGAATAGATATTTTTTTATTCATCGATGAGTTAAACCAGATAGTTATATGAGTGAAACAAAACAGCTTATAAATTTGCAGTAAGAAGAGAAAATCTCATTCCCTATGTACAAGAATGAAATTAAAGTAAACATAAGCAGCGTAAACTGTTTACCCCAAGATTGAGATTCTTTGATTAGTCATCATATCTTGAAGCGGGTGCAAAAGATCAACTGTATGGAGTTTCCACTACTGCCTTGTATGTATTAACATACCGGGGATCAATCAAAAATCGGTGGACAGTTAGGAACACCAAGGTACACAAAGGATTAGTAATGGGGATAATGTAAGGTATCAAAAAAAGAGATATTTCTGCATAAAACGAATCATAATAAGGGCTTTAAGTTGGTAGAAATGATCAAGAAGTATCTCCCTACGATTCCGATCTCGAGTATGCTCCTATTCACTGATTAAAGAAATGACTATCAAGAACGAATTAATCCTTTATTTTTTTCTAAATACCTTCTTCTGAGACAGAAGAACAGGAACAAAAGAAATGGAATGCAATAATCGAATGAATGAATAAAATTTTTTATAAAATAAAAAAAGATCTTTATTTATTCTTTCTTTCCTATATCCGTATTCATACATACGGAATTCTTATCATTATTCATGAACTATTGCCTATATATATATTGATAACGAATATTTTATTAAAAGATTAAGTTATTACCGAACAAAGAAAAATTATCATTATAAGGATGAGATCAATTCGGAAGCACTTTTTTTCTTATTCTAGCGGACAGAATTCCATTGGTCTAATTTGGGACTCTCCGATGTATCTTTATTCGATCTATCCTCCAAAGAGGGTGAAAATACCGAACCAGTCCTTACATTTATTTGTGGCCATAGAGGAGCCGTATGAAGCTGAAGTTTCATGTACGGTTTTGTAATAGCGATGGGAACAGTGATGTTATTATCGACTATGATTATCTAATAGTTCAAGTACAGTTGATATAGTTGAAGCACAGTCAAAATATGGTTTTTGGGGGTGGAATCTGTGGCGTCAACCTATAGGGTTTATTGTTTTTCTAATTTCTTCTCTAGCCGAATGTGAGAGATTGCCATTTGATTTACCGGAAGCAGAGGAGGAATTAGTAGCAGGTTATCAAACCGAATATTCAGGTATCAAATTCGGTTTATTTTATATTGCTTCTTACCTAAATCTATTACTTTCTTCATTATTTGTAACAGTTCTTTACTTAGGTGGGTGGAATTTTTCTATTCCGTACATATCTATTCCTGAACTTTTCGGAATAAATAAAATGGCCGGAGTTTTTGGAATTACAATTGGTATCTTTATTACATTAGCTAAAGCTTATTTGTTTCTGTTCATTCCTATCACAACAAGGTGGACTTTGCCTAGGATAAGAATGGACCAGCTATTAAATCTTGGATGGAAATTTCTTTTACCTATTTCTTTAGGTAATCTATTATTGACAACTTCTTCCCAACTTGTTTCACTATAAATAAGAAAATACGATAACGATATTCCAGATTCATAACCTCTTTCAAACAAGAGAAAGAAACATCAATTTATTCCTGGATATTTACAATATGTTCTCTATGGTGACTGGGTTCATGAATTATAGTCAACAAACAATACGAGCTGCAAGGTATATTGGTCAAAGTTTCGTAATTACCTTATCCCACACAAATCGTTTACCTATAACTATTCAATATCCTTATGAAAAATCGATCACATCAGAGCGTTTCCGTGGTCGAATCCACTTTGAATTTGATAAATGTATTGCTTGTGAAGTATGTGTTCGTGTATGCCCGATAGATCTACCCGTTGTTGATTGGAGATTTGAAAGAGATATTAAAAAAAAACAATTGCTTAATTATAGTATTGATTTTGGGGTCTGTATATTTTGTGGTAATTGTGTCGAGTATTGTCCAACAAACTGTTTATCAATGACTGAAGAATATGAACTTTCCACTTCTGATCGTCACGAATTGAATTATAATCAAATTGCTTTGGGTCGGTTACCAATGTCAATAATTGGAGATTATACAATTCAAACAGTTATGAATTCGACTCAAATCAAAATAGACAAAGATAAACCCTTTGATTCAAGAACGATTACCAATTACTAAAATTTTGTTTTGATATAAAAGACCCAAGCTTTTTTTATTTTGTTTGGTCAGTAACTACAAATAATAACTAATAATTATTGATTGTTGAGAATTATTCTTTGATTTAAACTGAGAATATATTTTTCGTGATGATTTCGAAATATACAATCCCCATTACTCTTTTCTCGATAATTTTATCTATATCTACATTAATCCATATAAAAAAAAAAGTTTTAATTCAATTAGGAATGTATCATATACAAGAAAAAAATGGGGCAACCCCTTTTCCTTTCCTGGACCATTCAGTAAGGTCATGAAATATTTCGACTTATTTATTAATTTATTATTTTAATAATGGATTTACCTGGACCAATACATGATATTCTTGTAGTATTTTTTGGATCAGTTCTTGTATTAGGAGGTCTGGGAGTAGTATTACTTACCAATCCCATTTTTTCTGCCTTTTCGTTGGGATTGGTTCTTGTTTGTATATCCTTATTCTATATTCTATCGAATTCCTATTTTGTAGCTGCCGCACAGCTCCTTATTTATGTTGGAGCTATAAATGTCTTAATCATATTTGCTGTAATGTTCATGAATGGTTCAGAATATTCCAATGATTCCTATTTTTGGACCGTTGGAGATGGGGTCACTTCACTGGTTTGTACAAGTATTCTTTTTTCACTAATTACTATTATCCCAGATACGTCATGGTACGGAATTTTTTGGACTACAAGATCAAGCCAGATTATGGAACAGGACCTAATAAGTAACATTCAACAAATTGGTATTCATTTATCAACAGATTTTTATCTTCCGTTTGAACTCATTTCCATAATTCTTTTAGTTTCCTTGATAGGTGCAATTACTATGGCTCGTCAATAACAAATACTTAGAATTTAATTCTAAGATTTAAATTCTAAGATTTATAAATTCTAAATAAATAAAATAAATGGAAAGGTTTAAGGTTTTTATAAGGTTTTTATTTTAATTAAACCTATCTATTGCCAATACCTTCTTTTATTCTGTAATCGTTCTATTCTAATCAATCGAATCGGTTGAATTGTTGTTCATATTAAAATGAATCGAGATTGATAAGGAGTTAGTCAATGATGTTCGAGCATGTACTTTTTTTGAGTGTCTATTTATTCTCTATCGGTATCTATGGATTGATCACAAGTCGAAAGATGGTTAGAGCACTTATGTGTCTTGAGCTTATACTCAATTCGGTTAATATCAATCTCGTAACATTTTCTGATATATTTGATAGTCGCCAATTAAAAGGCGACATTTTCTCAATCTTTGTTATAGCTGTTGCGGCTGCTGAAGCAGCTATTGGGCTAGCTATTGTTTCATCGATCCATCGTAACAGAAAATCAACTCGTATCAATCAATCGAATTTGTTGAATAATTAGTTATGATCATAAGATACATAATATTACATAGAATATTAATCTATTAGATATTATATTAAAAATATCCATTTTTAATATAATATAAATTTATTCTAATCTAATTTTATTAGAATTAATACGTTTTTATTAGAATTAATATGTTATTATTAATTATTTTATTATAATTATCATATTATTATATAATAATATGATATACTTTTTTATTATTTTTTTATTATAATTTTATTATTATTTTTATTTATTATTATTTTTTTTTTTTTTATTATTATATTATTATAAATTATAAATATATTATTATAAATTATAAATATATAAAAAATATATATATATATAGTATTGAATTAATTTACTATTGAATAATAAATATTTTCATATTGAATAAATACTTTGAATTAATATTGAAATATTGACCAATTTGTTGGTCAATTTGAATTCACATGTGCAACTCGCATGATCATGGTTGTTGAAAGAGAAATCAAAGTCTCTTGGACTTTTCTCATGAACAGGTTTAGAAATATATTGATTCTTAAAATTTTGATAAACCACTGCTTCGTCTGGTGTCTACAATATAAATGTATGATTCATTTACTACTAATTTTACCAGATCGAAAATTTTTTATGCTCAAAACTGGAATTTATAGATCCAATGTCACATTCAGTAAAAATTTATGATACATGTATAGGGTGTACTCAATGTGTACGAGCCTGCCCCACAGATGTATTGGAAATGATACCTTGGGACGGATGTAAAGCTAAGCAAATTGCTTCCGCACCAAGAACCGAGGACTGTGTAGGTTGTAAGAGATGTGAATCCGCCTGCCCAACAGATTTTTTGAGTGTCCGTGTTTATTTATGCCATGAAACAACTCGCAGCATGGGTCTATCTTATTGATACGTTACAAAAAACTCCACTTGAATCATTTGATTCCTCTTTACCGACAAAAACCCGTACTCGATAAAATTTATTATTTCGAGCACGGGTTTTTCTGGTCAAAACATATCTTGTCTTTATCACGAGTTATTTTCCTTGGTTAACAATACTTGTAGTTTTGCCGATATTCGCGGGTTCTTCAATTTTCTTATTTCCTCATAGAGGAAATAAGATGTTTAGATGGTATACTATTTGTATATGCTTATTAGAACTCCTTCTAACAACCTATGCATTCTGTTATCATTTCCAATTGGACGATCCATTAATCCAATTGGAAGAAGATTATAAATGGATAGATATTTTTGATTTTCACTGGAGACTGGGAATCGATGGACTTTCCATAGGACCCATTTTACTGACAGGATTTATCACTACTTTAGCTACTTTAGCAGCTTGGCCAGTTACGCGAAATTCGCGATTGTTCTATTTCCTGATGTTAGCAATGTACAGCGGTCAAATAGGATCATTTTCTTCTCGAGACCTTTTACTTTTTTTCATCATGTGGGAGTTAGAATTAATTCCTGTTTACTTACTTTTATCCATGTGGGGAGGAAAAAAACGTCTCTACTCGGCTACAAAGTTTATTTTGTACACAGCAGGGGGTTCTATTTTTCTCTTAATAGGAGTTCTAGGTATGGGTTTATATGGTTCCAATGAACCAACATTAGATTTTGAAAGATTAGCTAATCAATCATATCCTGTGGCATTGGAAATAATATTATATTTTGGTTTCTTTATTGCTTATGCTGTCAAATCGCCGATTATACCCCTGCATACATGGTTACCAAATACCCATGGAGAAGCACATTACAGTACATGTATGCTTCTAGCTGGAATCTTATTAAAAATGGGAGCATATGGATTGATTCGGATCAATATGGAATTATTACCCCACGCTCATTCTATATTTTCTCCCTGGTTGGTAATAGTTGGAACGATGCAAATAATCTATGCAGCTTTAATTTCTCTCGGTCAACGCAATTTAAAAAAGAGAATAGCCTATTCCTCTGTATCTCACATGGGTTTTACAATTATAGGAATTGGTTCTATAACCGACATGGGACTCAATGGAGCCATTTTACAAATACTCTCTCATGGATTTATTGGTGCTGCACTTTTTTTCTTGGCGGGAACGAGTTGTGATAGAATACGTCTTGTTTATCTCGACGAAATGGGAGGGATATCCATCCCAATGCCAAAAATATTTACCATGTTCAGTAGTTTCTCGATGGCTTCTCTTGCATTGCCAGGAATGAGTGGTTTTGTTGCGGAATCAGTAGTATTTTTTGGAATAATTACTAGTCCAAAATATCTTTTAATGCCAAAAATACTAATTACTTTTGTAATGGCAATTGGAGTGATATTAACTCCTATTTATTTATTATCTATGTCACGTCAGATGTTCTATGGATACAAGCTATTCAATGTTCCACACTCTAATTTTTTGGATTCTGGACCACGAGAACTATTTGTTTCAATTTGTATCTTTCTACCCATAATAGGGATTGGTATTTATCCTGATTTCGTTCTCTCGTTATCAGTTGACAGGGTACAAGCTATCCTATCTAATTACTTTTATAGATAGTGTTTCATTAATGAGACAAAAAGTCTTATAATTCTTTCATTTTCAGATTTTTTTAAAATCGTTCGCTGTACAATGCAAAAAAATAAAGTGAATTAGAATTGTAATGAGATGCTTGTTCGAGTTTTTGTTTTGACAGGTTGTCAAAACAAAAACTCGAACAAGCAAACTTTCGTTATATATGGGACGATATTCTTATGTATTTTTCATGTAGCTTATTCAATTAGATGTTAATGTGAATGAACCATAACTATGTAAACCTATTCCTAATAGATTGACCCCAAAATAGCATATCCAAATTATAAAAAATCCTATAGAAGCTATAAGTGCCGAATTCGTACCTTGTAAACTTTGATTTGTTCTAGTATGTAAATAAATCGCGAATATGGTCCAAGTAATAAATGCCCAAGTTTCCTTCGGGTCCCAACTCCAATAAGATCCCCATGCTTCATTGGCCCATACTGCTCCACAAAGAATGCCTATGGTTAAAAAGGTAAACCCTAAACTAATCATACGATAACTCCAATAATCCAAACGCTGAGTCAATTGATATTTGTAATAATTTCGAAATGAAAGAAAAGAAGGGTTTTTAAAAAGGCTTCTTCTTTTTTCATTCAAGTATTTAATCTCACCAAAGAAAAATGATCTAATTAAGAAATTATTGCTTTTACAAAAAAAATTTATGTTGTTTCGAAATGTAATGATTAGAAGAGCAATTGATAATAACGATCCGCATAAAAGAGCTGCATAGCTCAATAACATCATACTGACGTGCATCATTAACCACTGAGATTGTAGAGCAGGTACTAATATTGCGGATTGATGCATTTCAGTTGAAAGACCCGACGTAGCGAAGCCTTGAGTAAAAATAGTACTTGGGGTAGTTATTATGCTTAAATCATTTTTATGGTTCAATTTCTTGGAAATTATATGAATAATAAATAAACTACATGAAAGGAAGATTAATGACTCGTATAAATTACTTAACGGAAAATGTCCCGAAGAAATCCAACGAGAAATTAATAATCCTGTTATAGAGAAAAAGGTGGCTATCATCCCTTTTTCCGATGAATCACGTAATCCTACGATTTCGTAGACTAATAAGTTCATGAAATGAATCGTAATCACAATTGAAATGATCGAAAAAGAGATATGAGTTAATATATGTTCTAAAGTCACAAATATCATAAAAAAAGTGTCCCATTACAGAATTGAAATCGGAAATTGAATACATTATAGGATACATTGTGTCTCTTTTAGAGGATGCCGCCACTCGGACTCGAACCGAGATGCTCTAGCACTGCTTCCTAAGAGCAGCGTGTCTACCGATTTCACCATGGCGGCTTACTTGAAATAATAATATTCAATTCATGTTGAATCGTCAAGAATCAAGGATTCAATATAGTCTAGGAAACATTAGAATCGATGAAAAAAGACTCGTTTAAATTCATATTTGAATTTTTCATTTTGAATCCGATGAGATCTTGGTTATTTGATTTTTTTTATTGAAAAAAAAATCAAATAACCAAGATCTCATATGTATTACAATTTCATCACTAAATCCATTTGGAATTTTTCTAACGATTCCGATACTTTAGTATCATTAAGTATTAATACTCCTCATTGTGTATATGTATATAATATAAATAAGGTAACATTTACCAAACCAATTAAGTTTTAGGCTAGGCATATAAAAAAAAAGAGTTTAAATTTCTATGGCAATTGTACTATTCACAATAGAAAAATAGGATTAAGATTTTCTATTGTGAATAGTTAATGGATAGGGAAAAAATACTATTCTTAATAAGAACCCAATATACAGAAAACTCTTATTCTACATACCGCAGCTAGTTATAACTAATATTGAGTAGTTCAATACATTAATTAATGTGAATCGTTCATCTTAAAAAATTTTCAGTTCTTCGGGCTATGTCAATTCCGATTATCCCAAGACTTTATTATTTGTTTGTCGCACAAAAAAACTTTTTGAATGTCCGGTAGAAACCGATTTCGCTAAAGAAAAAGCTTTTACTGCAGTTAAATATCCTTTTTTCTTCCAAATATTCCTACGAATATGTTTTTTTGACATAGAAATACATTTTTTTGGAACTGCCATTCAAAAAAGGGTTACTCGTTTTTATTTATCGTTGTATGTGAAAGACATGTATTGTTCGGAATAGATCCTTTTTTTTAATCATTATCTATACTTTATTTCTGTGAATAATAGTTTTTTTTTTAACTTTCAACATTTAACATAATTTAACATTTAACATAAAATAACAAATAATATATATATATTAATATTATATTTTTTTCATTATTATTGTTTATTGTTCTTTTCGAAAGAGATAAGAATTGGTGAATCGGAAACAATTATTAATTATAAAAAAAAATCTCAATTTGTTTGTTTTCTTATGGAACATACATATCAATATGCATGGATAATACCTTTTCTTCCGCTTACAGTTACTATGTCAATAGGATTTGGACTTATACTTATTCCGACAGCAACAAAAAATATTCGTCGTATATGGGCTTTTCCTAGTATTTTTCTCTTAAGTGTAGCTATGGGATTTTCGGCCAATCTGTCTATTCAACAAATAAATGGAAGTTTTATTTATCAATATCTATGGTCTTGGACCATAGATATTGATTTTTCCTTAGAGTTTGGATATTTGATCGATCCACTTACTTCTATTATGTCAATACTAATTACTACTGTTGGAGTCATGATTCTTATTTATAGTGACAATTATATGTCTCACGACCAAGGATATTTGAGATTTTTTGCTTATATGAGTTTTTCCAATACTTCCATGTTGGGATTAGTTACTAGTTCTAATTTGATACAAATTCATATTTTTTGGGAACTAGTGGGAATGTGTTCCTATTTATTAATAGGGTTTTGGTTCACACGACCGATTGCCGCAAGTGCTTGTCAAAAAGCTTTTGTAACTAATCGTGTAGGAGATTTGGGTTTATTATTAGGAATCTTAGGTCTTTATTGGATAACAGGTAGTTTGGAATTTCGGGATTTGTTCGAAATAGCTAATAACTTGATCCATAATAATGGGGTCAACTCCTTATTTGCTACTTTGTGTGCCTCTTTATTATTTGTCGGTGCAGTTGCTAAATCTGCACAATTCCCCCTCCACGTATGGTTACCCGATGCCATGGAAGGACCTACTCCTATCTCGGCCCTTATACACGCCGCTACTATGGTAGCAGCAGGAATTTTTCTTGTAGCTCGGCTTATTCCTCTTTTCATAGACATACCTTATATAATGAATTTCATTTCTTTAATAGGTGTAATAACAGTACTATTAGGAGCTACTTTTTCTCTTGCTCAAAGAGACATTAAAAGAAGTTTAGCTTATTCTACAATGTCTCAATTAGGTTATATTATGTTAGCTCTAGGTATAGGTTCTTATCGAGCGGCTTTATTCCATTTGATCACTCATGCCTATTCTAAAGCTTTATTGTTTTTGGGATCTGGATCTATTATTCATTCAATGGAACCTATTGTTGGATATTCACCAGAAAAAAGTCAGAATATGGTTCTTATGGGTGGTTTAACAAGATATGTTCCAATTACAAGAACTACTTTTTTATTAGGTACACTTTCTCTTTGTGGTATTCCACCTCTTGCTTGTTTTTGGTCCAAAGATGAAATTCTTAATGATAGTTGGTTATATTCACCAATTTTAGCAATAATACCTTATTTCACAATAGGATTAACCGCATTTTATATGTTTCGGGTATATTTACTTACCTTTGATGGGTATTTGCGCATTTATTTTCAAAATCACAGTAGCACTAAAAGTAACTCGTTCTATTCAATATCTCTATGGGGAAAAGAAGCACCAAAAACAGTCAATAAAAATTTACTTTTATCAACAATGAATAGTAAGGTCCACTTTTTTTCAAAAGATACATATAAAATTATTGATAATGATAAGATACGATACTTTAGTACTTACTTTGGAAATAAATATACTTCCATGTATCCTCACGAATCAGACAATACTATGCTATTTCCTCTGCTTGTATTGGTACTATTTACTTTGTTCGTTGGATCAATAGGAATTTCTTTTGATCAAGGAGTAATGGATTCTGATATATTATCGAAATGGTTAACCCCATCCCAAAATCTTTTCCATCCAAATTCGAATTATTCTGTGAATTGGTATGAATTTTTTACAAATTCCATTTTTTCAGTAAGTATAGCCTTTTTCGGATTATTCATAGCATATATTTTATATGGGTCTGTTTATTCATTTTTCCAGAATTTGGACTTAATCAATTCATTTGTAAAAGGGAACCCTAAGAGAATTATCTTGGACAAAATAAAAAGTATTATATACAATTGGTCATATAATCGTGGTTACATAGATATTTTTTATACTAGAGTTTTAGCCATGGGTATAAGAGGAATAACCGAGCTAACTCAGTTTTTTGATAGACATATAATTGATGGAATTACAAATGGAGTTGGCCTTACAAGTTCCCTTATAGGTGAAGGGATCAGATATATGGGGGGGGGGCGAATCTCGTCTTATTTATTCTTATATTTTTTTTATGTATCAATATTTTTWKTATTTTTTTTGTTCATTGGTATAAACCCAATAATTATACAGGTCTCCATGGGATAATTTTTTTGTCGTGTACAAAGACATTTTTCGTTCTATCATTTCCGAAAAAGTCGATAAACTAGGTGGATATGTAAAAGATATTTTTTGTTTCCCATTACTTGGACATGTATAAAAAAAATATTGTGACATTTCATTTCGTACAGCATTTTCAAACCGATCATTTTTTATATATCGCAATGGACAATTCCATCGTTTATAATCGAAAAGAAAAGTCACAAGAGGTTTTTCAAACCAGAAATAAGTCTTTTCATTTTTCTCTTCTTTAAGTCTTCCCAATTCCCAATTATCTTGATAGGTATCAAGATAAGAATCTTCGTAAACTGGGCTATCTTTATAGTATGTCTCTTTAAAGTGAAAGTGGAATTCCCCCTTTGTTTTTTCCTTTCCATTCACTCGGATCTCTTCCGTTTCATCTATTTTTTCCGGATCTTCCTGTTCTTCCGAACAAAGGGAAGGGTCTTCTTCGGCGGATCCCTCTTGTTCCTGTTTAGTCTCCTTCGTTTCGGAAGTTGTTTCTACATCGCTTTCTTCCTCACTTTCTCCCCTTTCTTCCATTTCTGAGGTTTCTTTCAGTTTCTTAGTGACAATAGGCGACGGCATTCTGCCTAAATAGTAGACACAGGTGATAAATAAGAGAATACTAAAGATTCGAGCCATAGAATTTCTCAATTCTGACACAAGGTAC